CTTTGGAATGAATGATTTGATCACTGAATATTTGATTCTTCCTTTAACTTCGATTGGAATGGATTCACAATAACTCTTCCTTTTTCATATATATTTTATATAATATATAATATGGATTCGGGTCATGATTAATCGATCGATATGTCAGTATATATATAAAGTATATGTATAAAATATCTGTATAAAGGGCCATCCTTTCTTTAATTTCCATAAAGGAATTCCAACGATCAACGCAACGTAGTCAACTCCATTCGTTAGAACAGCTTCCATTGAGTCTCTGCACCTATCTTTTTTTATTCTAGTTTTATTTTAGAAACTAAACCTAAACCCTTGATTTCTCAAAATAAAGATTTGGCTCAGGATTGCCCCCCTTTTTTTCCAGGGTTTCTCTGAATTTGGAAGTTACCACTTAGCAGGTTTCCATGCCAAGGCTCAATCCAATCAAGTCCGTAGCGTCTACCAATTTCGCCATATCCCCTTTTGTTTTGAGACTAGGATCTAGTTGTAATTCCATTCACCTATTTTATTTATCTTGGAACCGTCGAATTCATTAGATAATGATTCCTATATCGAAAAGTGTATGCCGCTTTTTTCACCATTTTCCGCCATTTCATCTCTATGGTATTTGATGAACCATATTTAAATCAGAAATGATTCTATCATTTATATACCTGCAATTCAATATGATAGGTAGATCCCACATATATATGAATGTATCTCCCCCCCTTTATTTTTACAGCAAGATTTAGAATACTAGAACGGTCGATATTCACTCTTATTTTTTTTTTCGTCTTATCTACTCCTTTTACGAATGAAACTTGAGGAATGTCTCAGTATAATTTGGATTGTATCTTTATATTTATACTTATCGTTTTCTTAGGATCGATCAGCTAGAATTTAGAATTATGTAATTATATAAATCCTATAATTAGTAATTAGCATAATTTGTTAGAACTGCTCTAAAAAGAATTATTTTTTTTTTAACGAGAATAAAAAATTTTAAATTATCATTAAAAATATGGGAAATCTTACGTATTAGCTTACTTCCTTATTATTCATTTTATTTCGATTATTTATATTAATTAATTTCGATTATTATAAATAATCGAAATAAAATACAAAAGCTAAAAAAAAATATATAGAAATAATAATAAGTAATAAATTTAAAATTCTAATTAGTAATTTTATTACTAGAATAGAATTTTATTTATTATTTCTATTAGGTGAGCCCGCTTAGCTCAGAGGTTAGAGCATCGCATTTGTAATGCGATGGTCATCGGTTCGATTCCGATAGCCGGCTTTTTCTCTATCGATTTTTTCCATGATTGAGAATCTCCCGCCCCCTTTTCTCTAAATGTCCGGTCACCGATCTATTATGTCGTGTTAACTTGCAACTAGGAATAAAAAATGGATAGGAGAAATTAGATCTCTACAAAACAAATCGTAAAACGGAGTTTTCACTTCCTATAAATATTATTATAAATAATATATATATATACAAAAATATATAAAAAAAGCCGGATATTGAGACAATTCATCATTGTACTTTGTAGTACTTTAGTAGACTTAGCTTTGCTTTGTTTATCCTTTAGTTCAGTCTTAATTTAGATTTATTCTGTAAAAAATAAAATTTCAATAAAATAAAAAAGGAGTTTTATTTTATGTCTCGTTACCGAGGGCCTCGTTTCAAAAAAATACGCCGTCTGGGAGCTTTACCAGGACTAACTAGTAAAAGGCCTAGATCCGGAAGTGATCAATTACGTTCTGGTAAAAGATCGCAATATCGTATTCGTCTAGAAGAAAAACAAAAATTGCGTTTTCATTATGGTCTGACAGAGCGACAATTGCTTAGATATGTGCATATCGCTAGAAAAGCCAAAGGGTCAACAGGTCAGGTTTTACTACAACTACTCGAGATGCGTTTGGATAACATACTTTTTCGGTTGGGTATGGCTTCGACCATTCCCGGGGCCAGGCAATTAGTTAACCATAGACATATTTTAGTTAATGGTCGTGTAGTGGATATACCAAGTTATCGTTGCAAACCCCGAGATATTATTACTACGAAGGATAAAGAAAAATCGAAAGCTCTGATTCAAAATTCTATTGCTTCATCTTCCCACGGGGAATTGCCAAAACATTTGACTATTGACTCATCCCAATATAAAGGATTAGTAAATCAAATAATAGATAGTAAATCGATCGGGTTGAAAATAAATGAATTGTTAGTCGTGGAATATTATTCTCGTCAAACTTGAACCTAACCAAAATAAAAAAGAAAGGTTCAGACAATTTTTCCCTTTTTTGAAGGAAATATATTTAAGGGCCTTGCCGATATTTATATTTTACGCACCGCATTAATTAGGAATAGAGAATCTCTATCAAATAAAGATCCTACTCTTGGACTTGGACTAATGGTATCAATTGTTATTTGATTTGCTACATGGTGGTCGGTAACATTGGTGAATCAACAGAAAGGGAGAGAGAGGGATTCGAACCC